ATGCAGCGATGATTTTTTTCTACAAATCATAAAGATATTGGTACTCTTTATTTTATTTTTGGGGCTTGAGCGGGGATAGTGGGAACATCTCTAAGATTGGTGATCCGTGCTGAGCTGGGGCAACCAGGTAGTTTAATTGGGGATGATCAGATTTACAATGTTATTGTAACTGCTCATGCTTTTGTTATGATTTTTTTTATAGTAATGCCTATTATAATTGGTGGGTTTGGTAACTGGTTAGTACCTTTAATACTGGGGGCTCCAGATATGGCCTTTCCTCGTATGAATAATATAAGGTTTTGGTTGCTACCTCCTTCTCTTACTTTGTTACTGTCTAGGGGAATAGTAGAAAGGGGGGTTGGAACTGGGTGGACTGTGTACCCTCCTTTAGCTGGTGCTATTGCTCATGCTGGGGCTTCTGTTGATATAGGGATTTTTTCTCTTCATCTTGCTGGTGTTTCTTCTATCTTAGGGGCTGTAAATTTTATGACTACTGTTATTAATATGCGGCCTAGGGGAATAACTATAGACCGGATGCCTCTATTTGTGTGGGCTGTTTTCATTACAGCTATTTTATTGCTTCTTTCTTTGCCTGTTTTGGCTGGTGCTATTACAATGTTATTGACTGATCGTAATTTAAATACGTCTTTTTTTGATCCTGCTGGGGGCGGGGATCCTGTGCTATATCAGCATTTGTTCTGGTTCTTTGGCCATCCTGAGGTTTACATTTTAATTCTCCCTGCATTTGGGATGATTTCTCATATTGTTAGGCAGGAGTCAGGGAAGAAAGAGTCTTTTGGGACTCTTGGTATGATTTATGCTATATTAGGTATTGGTATTTTAGGCTTTGTCGTGTGGGCACACCATATGTTTACGGTTGGGATAGATGTAGATACGCGGGCTTATTTTACATCAGCAACTATAATTATTGCCGTGCCCACAGGAATTAAGATTTTTAGTTGATTAGGCACTCTCCATGGTACTCAAATTAATTATAGGCCTTCTATAATGTGGGCTTTAGGTTTTATTTTTTTATTTACTGTCGGTGGGTTAACAGGTGTTGTGTTGGCTAATTCTTCTATTGATATTATCCTTCATGATACTTATTATGTTGTTGCTCATTTTCATTATGTTTTATCTATGGGGGCAGTGTTTGGGATTTTCGCGGGTATTGCCCATTGGTTTCCTTTATTTACGGGTATAACTTTAAACCCAAAATGACTGAAGATTCATTTTTTCACTATGTTTATTGGGGTGAATATTACCTTTTTCCCTCAGCATTTCTTGGGTTTAAATGGTATACCTCGTCGTTATTCTGATTATCCCGATGCTTTTACGGCCTGGAATGTTGTCTCTTCAATAGGGTCTATGATTTCTCTGGTGGCTGTATTGGGATTTATTTTAATCGTCTGGGAGGGGTTTGTAGCTCAGCGTTCTGTTATGTTTAATTTGTTTTTACCTACTTCTATTGAGTGACAACATTCTTATCCACCTGCAGATCATAGTTATTTGGAGATCCCTATGATTTCTAATTAGTTAAAACGTGCTAGAATGGCAGATAGATGCGTAAGATTTAGGTTCTTAGTAGGAAAGTTGAATTGTTTCTTTTAGTAGACTAAAATGGCAGATAGATGTGTAAGATTTAAGCTCTTATTAGGGGAATTTTTTCCCTTTTAGTAAATGACAACATGAGGTTATTTGGGTTTTCAGGATAGAGCTTCGCCCTTGATAGAGCAGTTGATTTTTTTTCATGACCATGTGATGGTTGTAATTATTTTAATTGTTACTTTTGTGGGCTATATAATAGGGTCTTTGTTTTTTAATAAATATATTAATCGGTTCCTTTTGGAAAACCAAAATATTGAGATTGTGTGGACGATTCTTCCTGCTTTAATTCTTATTTTTATTGCTCTTCCTTCTTTGCGTCTTTTATATCTTTTGGATGAGGTAAATAACCCTAGGGTCACTCTTAAGGTAGTGGGTCATCAGTGGTATTGAAGATATGAGTATTCTGATTTTATTCAGGTTGAGTTTGATTCTTATATGGTCCCTACTAATGAGATAACTGAGAGGGGGTTTCGTTTATTGGATGTTGATAATCGTACTGTTTTGCCTATAGATACACAGGTGCGGGTTCTAATTAGAGCAGCGGATGTGATTCATTCTTGAACTGTTCCGGCTTTGGGAGTAAAGGTTGATGCCATCCCTGGTCGTTTAAATCAGGTTGGGTTTATGATCAATCGTCCTGGGCTGTTTTATGGGCAGTGTTCTGAGATTTGTGGTGCTAATCATAGTTTTATGCCTATTGTTGTTGAGAGAGTGAGTGTGGATTTTTTCTTAAATTGAATTTCTTCCTTGGCGGAGTAGTTTAATACCCAGTGGCTGATGTAATAGTGTAGGTCTTTTAAACCTGAGATAGTAAAGGATTACTCTGGGTTGGGTATGCCTCAGATAGCACCTATAATATGAATATATTTAATAGTTATATTTCTTTTTGTTTTTGTGGTTTTTTTCAGGTTTACTTATTTTGTGAAGGTGCCTTTAAAGGTTTATGTATTGAAGGGTACTAAGAGCGTGTTAGAAAAGCATTGAAGTTGATAGTGAGTTTGTTTTCTATTTTTGAGCCCTCTTCTGGAATTTTTAACTTGTCGCTTAATTGGCTGTCAACTTTTCTTGGTTTGTTATGTGTGCCGTATATGTATTGGGTGTCTTCCTCTCGTTGGTTGTATATTTGGTCTGTGGTGTTGCGCAGGTTATTTAATGAATTTAAGGTTCTTCTGGGCCCTCATCAGTCTAAAACTGGGGTTGTTTTTGTTTCTTTGTTTAGGTTTATTGTTTTTAATAATGTGCTTGGTTTGTTTCCTTATATTTTTACAAGGTCAAGACATTTGGCTATGACTTTGAGATTGTCTTTACCTTTGTGGGTGACATTAATGGTGTACGGGTGGTTAAATCTTAGTCAACATATGTTTGCTCATTTAGTTCCTCAAGGTACTCCGGGTTTGCTAATACCTTTTATGGTCTTAATTGAAACTATTAGGAATGTTATTCGTCCTGGGACTTTGGCTGTCCGGTTGGCTGCTAACATAATTGCTGGTCATTTGTTGTTAACTCTTCTAGGCGGAACAGGTGTTGGATTATCGTTGGTTTTTTTATATTTTTTACTTTTGGCGCAGATTTTGTTGTTAGTTTTAGAGTCTGCTGTAGCTGTTATTCAGTCGTATGTTTTTGCTGTTCTTAGTACCTTATATGTAAGGGAGATCAATTAATTATGGAATTATATTTTTTTAGTATATATTTGTACATTAGACTTCCAATCTGAGAGATTAGTAAAAACTAGAAAAAATAAATAAGGTTCTTTAGTATATTTCGTTAGTACGTTTGATTTACAATCAGATAGATCATTTTCTTTTGAAAGAATTAATTTATATTGTTTTAATAGTTGTGGTTATTACTTTTTTAGTCAGGTGTTTGGTGATGATTATTGCTTCTATTTTATCTAAAAAGACGATTATGGATCGGGAAAAGAATTCTCCATATGAGTGTGGGTTTGATCCTAAAGGGTCTGCTCGTTTACCGTTTTCGTTACGTTTTTTTCTAATTGCTGTGATTTTTTTAATTTTTGATGTAGAGATCACTCTTCTTTTGCCTTTAGCTTGAATTGTAAATATTACTGATATTTTTTCTTGGGGGATAACTGGTTTGTTTTTCATTGTTATCTTATTGTTTGGTTTGTACTATGAGTGGGTACAGGGCGCTTTGGAGTGGTCTAATTAACTAACTAATGACATCATCTCATGGACATCATGCATATCATTTGGTTGATATAAGGCCTTGGCCTTTGACAGGGTCTATTAGGGCCATAATATTAACTACTGGGTTGGTGAAATGGTTTCACCAGTTTAATATAAATTTACTTGTTTTGGGGTTTGTCGCTACTTTGTTAACTATAGTGCAATGATGACGTGATGTTACTCGGGAGGGGACTTATCAGGGTTTGCATACTAGGGTTGTTATAAAAGGATTGCGTTGGGGTATAATTTTATTTATTGTGTCTGAGGTTTTCTTTTTCTTTTCTTTTTTTTGGGCTTTTTTCCACAGGAGGTTGTCTCCTGCGGTCGAGATTGGGATGACGTGGCCTCCTTTAGGGATTCAGCCTTTTAATCCCTTTCAAATTCCTCTTTTAAATACGATTATTTTATTGTCTTCTGGGGCAACTGTGACTTGGGCTCATCATGCTATCATAGAGTCAAATCATAGACAGAGAATGCAGAGGTTGGGTTTAACAATTGTTTTGGGGTTTTATTTTACTTTTTTGCAAGGTTTGGAATATGTAGAAGCTTCTTTTACTATTGCAGATTCTGTTTATGGGTCTACTTTTTTTGTTGCAACCGGTTTTCATGGTTTACATGTTATTATTGGTTCTTTGTTTTTATCTGTTTGTTGGTATCGTTTGTATAAATGTCATTTTTCTTCTAAACATCATTTTGGTTTTGAGGCTGCGGCCTGGTATTGACACTTTGTAGATGTTGTGTGGTTGTTTTTATATGTTTTTATTTACTGATGGGGTAGATAAAATAGTATTTCTAAAAAGAATTTATGATTTGCAATTATAAGGTGTAATGTGTAAGTATTACCTATTTTATGATTAGAAAGTGAATTATCACGTTTAGTTTCGGCCTAAGGTTTGGCCAGAGGGCCTCTAATTTTGAAAGAAGCCAAAAAGCGGCAGATCATTGTTACTGATTAAATTGGGAAGTTATCCTCTTTCAATGAAGTATCTAGAGTGAAGCAGGAGTTTCTAACTCTTTGTTTAAGTGGTTAAATTCCATTTATATTTCGTTCTTATGGTGTATGTTTAACACACTACATTTTCATTGTAGAGATAAGTATATTAGTGACTTTAAGAATATTCACAGATTGAGAAAATCACTTATACAGCTTCAGTGTATTATTCTTATTTGAATTATGTGAATTAAATTATAACAAATATAATGATAATTAATCAGATAAAGAATCTTCTTATAACTAGCTTGATCCTGTTTTCTTGTATTGTTTGGATCTTAAGTCTCATAGATATAGAGTTACGATAGATTCCTTGTCTTCCTAGGGACTCAGATCATCCTTTGTCTATGGCTTTTTGGAGGATTGAGGAGATTTTAAGTGGCGTTAGGGAGGCAGGTAGTGTTGATAGAAGGGGCATAAATCATATAGATCTTGAAAATACTTTCACAGGGTATAGGGCGAGGGATTTCATATTGTGGTTTGTTTTTAAAATATTTAATAGGTATCCTATCAGGGCACCGATAATAGTTACTGTGATGGGGAGTGTTTTAAAGAGAAAAGGCAAGCAAATTAAGTGGGGGTTTGGGAAGACAAGTCAAGATAGGAGTCTTCCTCTTATAAGAGCTCCTAAGGTTAGGCTTATTATAGGGTTTGTTATGGTTTTAGTTTCATCTGTTATGTTTCTCAGTCTTCCTGTATTAAATAGGGTTGTAAGTCTTAGGAAGATGAGGCGAAGAGTATATCTTACCGTGAGACCGGTTGCTATAACATATAGGGAAAAAGCAATAATATTAATATTTCTTATGAATGCTACTTCTAGGATCAGGTCTTTGGAGTAGAATCCGGCAAGGAAAGGTGCTCCACATAAAGCTAAGTTGGCGATATTTATATATATTGTGGTTAGGGGTATAAACCCGGGGATCGATCCTATTATTCGAATATCTTGGTAGTCTTTTGCGTTGTGGATGATTACTCCAGCGCATAAGAAAAGTAGCGCTTTGAATAAGGCGTGGGTTAACAGGTGAAAAAAGGCTAATAAGGGGAATCCTAGTGCGAGAATTCTGATTATTACGCCTAGTTGGCTTAGGGTGGAGAGTGCAATGATTTTTTTTAGGTCATATTCAAAATTTGCCCTGACTCCTGCCATAAATATTGTGAGGGCTGAGATTAGGAGTAGGAATGATTGCGTTTTAGAGGCTTCAAGTGCCGGTCTAAATCGAATTAAAAGGTAAACTCCTGCCGTGACAAGGGTTGATGAATGTACTAGGGCTGAGACCGGTGTGGGTGCGGCTATAGCAGCTGGTAGTCAGGCTGAGAAAGGTATTTGTGCCCTTTTTGTTATTGCTGCCAGGATAACTAATCTTTTGATTAAAATATTATCATCTGTGATGAGTGGGGCATATAATATAAAGTTTCAGTTTCCTAGAGTGAATATTAGTCCAATTCTTATTAAGATGGCTACATCTCCAATTCGATTTGATAAGATTGTAAGTATACCTGCGTTGGCTGATTTTTCGTTTTGGTAGAAGATAACAAGGATATATGATACTAATCCTAGTCCATCTCATCCGAGAAGAATACTGATTAGATTTGGTCTGCAGATTATTATTCTCATGGAGAAAACAAAGGCAATAACTAAGTATATAAATCGGTTTATATTTTTGTCGTTTTTTATATATTCTCCTCTGTAAAAAAGTACTATTGCGGAGATTAGGCAAACTAGACTTAGAAATATCAATGAGATTCAGTCAAAAATAATGGTGAATTCAATTATGGATGAGTTTAGTGGAATAAATTCTCATTCAATGATTGTTGTTGAGTTTGAAAAGATAAGGTAAATTGAGTATGTGAAGGAGAGGATTGAGATAATTATTAGAAATACTATTCTAGAAAAGTTTATGTAAATTTTTCAAATCATGGTTTAAAGTAATAAGGTTACATTTTCAGTGCCACAAACTGATGTTTTAGTATTAAACTATTTAAACAATAAGGTAGGAAGATATTTCTCTTTAGAATTAAAATATTTAGAGGTAACCAATGTAGAAATAGAATTAGAAACTCTTGAACTTTTCCTGAACAGCATGAGAATAAGGAGTTGAAGAATGTACCGTGTTGTCTTGTGGAATATAGGTAAAGGGTATAGGAGGCTCTAAAAAAGGATAATAGGGATAATCCTAGGATGGTTGTTTTATTTCAGCTTATAACTCTTCTAATAAGGTTAATTTCTCCGAGGAGGTTTAAGGATGGCGGGGCTGCTATATTGCCAATTCTAAGAAGAAACCACCAGAATCCTATTCTTGGTATGAATCTTATTAATCCTTTTGAGATGAGTAGGCTTCGTCTCGAGGTTCGGTTGTATACTATGTTTGCTATGCAGAAGAGACCTGAGGAACATAAACCATGTCCAACTATAATGACTATTCTGCCTGTGAGCCCCCAAGTGTTGGCTAATATTAGTCCTGATAAGACTAGGCCTATGTGGGCGACTGATGAATATGCAATTAGGGATTTTATATCTACTTGGCGTAGGCATATAAGTCTGACGATTGTTCCTCCGATTAGTCCTATTGAGACCCATAATCATGTTATATTTTTATTGATTTTATGGAACAATGGTAAAATTCGGATAAGGCCGTATCCGCCTAGTTTTAATAATACTCCTGCTAGGATTATAGATCCCGCCACGGGTGCTTCTACGTGGGCTTTGGGTAATCAAAGGTGGAATAAGTATATAGGAAGTTTTACTATGAATGCAAACACTCTGCTGAAGTACCATAATGTTGAGGTATAGTTCAGGTCTATTGGTTTATAAGCTAGGGATATTGTTAGCGTTCCGCCTATTTTATATAGTCTTAGTAGAGAGATTAAGAGAGGAAGCGAGGCAAAAAGGGTGTAAAATAATATGTAAATTCCGGCTTGGATGCGTTCTGGCTGGTACCCCCATCCAATAATTAGGATTAAGGTGGGGATTAAGGATCTTTCAAAGGAAATGTAGAATATTAGATAATCTAAGGAGGAGAATGTTAAGATTAGTGCTATGAGAAGGGATAAGTTGGTTGTGATAAATTGGGTTGAAAAGTTTTTTTTTTCGTGAATTTTTTGTCTTGTGTAGACTGTCAAAACTGTGATTCAAATTCTAAGGAGGATTATAACATATCTGATGTAGTCTATACCTAGATTTATTCCTAGATCAAACATTAAGAAGTTATGGTAGCTTTTTATTAAAAAGACAAATGTGAGAATGATTAGAGAGTTTTGGACAAGTGATCAATTTGATGAAAAAAGGATCAGGAGTATAACTGAGAAAATTAGCTTTAACATTGAAGGGAGTTAAAAGTTTTAAAGCAATCGTTTCCGTGCGTTCGGACGATGGATACTAGAAGAGATAGGCCAAGGGCTCCTTCGCAGGCAACTAGAGTTAGGAAAAATAATGTTAAGTAGATTTCTTTTGATATGTTTCTGAAGCAAGACATGAGGAACCAGAAGGTGTTCAATATAATGAATTCCAAGCTTAGTAGTGTATTTAATAGGTGTTTTCGTGATGATACAAAGGCAAAAAGACCACAGAATACTCCTATGAGTGGAGTAAGTAGGTATATTGATGAAAAAATAGAAATTGCCATAGGTTTTAATAGTTTAAAGAAAACTTTGGTCTTGTAAACCAAGATTGAAAATATTATTTCTTAAAACTTCAGGGAAGATGTAGAAACACCATCTCTAACTTCCAAAGTTAGTATTTTTATAAACTATTCTCTGAGTATTTTATTATTGTTTACTCCTTTATTTATTTTTTTAAATTTGTTGTTTATACGTTTATTTCATCCTCTTTCAATAGGTTTAGCTTTATTATTACAGACTTGTCTGGTTTGTGTATCTTCTGGCTTAATGGCGTTATCTTTTTGGTTCTCTTATGTTTTGTTTTTGGTTTTTTTAGGTGGCATGTTGGTTTTGTTTATTTATGTTGCATCTCTTGCTTCTAATGAGTCTTTTAAATTGTCTATAACAGGCTTAGTTTTTTTTGTTATTAGGGCTTTATGTATATTATTATTTTTTATACTAGATATAATAGGAGTTTCTGTAAAGTTCTTTATTGAGAGTTCTGATTTTTCTGGTGTTTACAGAAATATGGACTTAGTAAGTTTGATTTATGGTAAGTCAGTTATGATTTTTACATTATATGTGGTGCTGTATTTACTGTTGACTCTTTTTGCTGTAGTTGAGATCACTGGGAGGTATTTTGGTCCTCTTCGTGTGTCGGTTTAAATGACAATACCAATACGTAAATCTCATCCTTTATTGAAAATTGCTAATAGGGCGTTGGTGGATATACCTATTCCTGGAAATATTTCTATTTTTTGAAACTTTGGTTCACTTCTTGGTTTGTGTTTAGGTTTACAAATTGTAACTGGATTATTTTTAGCTATACATTATACAGCTAGGGTAGATCTGGCCTTTTCTAGGGTGGCCCATATTTGCCGTGATGTGAATTATGGGTGGTTTCTTCGTACTTTGCATGCCAATGGGGCGTCCTTTTTTTTTATTTGTTTGTATGCTCATATTGGACGGGGTATATATTACGGGTCTTACATGATTTTCCATGCGTGAAGGGTTGGGGTTATTATGTTATTTATGGTAATGGCTACTGCTTTTTTAGGCTATGTACTACCTTGGGGTCAGATATCTTTTTGGGGGGCTACGGTAATTACTAATTTGTTCTCTGCGGTGCCTTATATTGGGTCTGAGCTTGTTCAGTGGATTTGAGGTGGGTTTGCTGTTGATAATGCGACTTTGACCCGATTTTTTACTTTTCATTTTGTTCTGCCTTTTTTAGTTGCTGCTTTTACTATGGTTCATATTTTATTTCTCCACCAGGCGGGTGCTAATAATCCCTTGGGGATTATTAGCAATGTGGACAAGGTCCCATTTCATCCTTATTTTGTTTTTAAGGATATTATGGGGTTTGTTGGCATGATGTTGTTTCTTGTTTTGTTGACTTTGTTATATCCTTATATGTTAGGGGATCCTGATAATTTTATTCCTGCTAATCCTTTGGTAACTCCCGCTCATATTCAGCCGGAGTGGTATTTTTTATTTGCTTATGCTATCTTACGGTCTATTCCGAACAAACTGGGAGGGGTAGTGGCTCTTGTTTTTTCAGTGGCTATTTTATTTATTCTTCCTTTTAGGCATGTGTCGAAGTTCCGGAGGTTAATTTTTTATCCTTTGAATCAATTCATATTTTGGCTGTTTATTTCTGTGGTTGTTCTTTTAACTTGGATTGGAGCACGGCCTGTAGAGGATCCTTATATTATTATTGGACAGGTATTAACTGTGGTTTATTTTGGTTATTATGTTTTGAATCCTTTGGTTTTAATTTGGTGAGATAAAATTTTATCTTAGGTTATTTAGTTTATATAAAACCATTGTTTTGAAAACATTAGAAAGAGGTGTCCCTCTAATAATCATTTATGATTTTAAGAATGAATTATAATATAAGACAAAAAAGTATTATTTTAATCCTTATAAAGAAGATGAGGTAGTTTAGGGCTACTGGTAGGAATCTTTTTCAGGCCAGGTACATAAGCTTATCATATCGTATTCGTGGGAGGGTGCCTCGGACTCATACGAAGACAAAGGCAATGCATGCTAGCTTAATGTAAAAGGCTACAGAGTCTGGGTTTGCTCCTAAGAAAAATAAGGTGAAAAGGGCTCTTATGAAAAGAATTCTTGCGTATTCCGCTATAAAAATTAGAGCAAATCCTCCCCTTCTGTATTCTGTGTTAAATCCTGATACTAGTTCTGATTCTCTCTCTGCAAAGTCGAATGGTGTTCGATTAGTTTCTGCTAAACAGGAGGCTAACCACAATATGCTTAATGGGAATGTGAGTCAGATTAATCATATTTTATTTTGGTAAGATGAAAATGCTCTTAGATCAAAAGTTCCTACTAGAAAGATTAGTGATAGGAGGATTAGTGCCAGGCTGACTTCATAAGAAATTGTTTGGGCAATTGCTCGAAGTATCCCTAGTAGGGAATATTTTGAGTTTGAGGCTCAGCCGGCTCTTATAGTTGAGTAAACACCTAGCCTTAAGCAGCAGAGAAAGAATAGCGTCCCTATATTGAAGTTTATTATTGTTATATTGTAGGGAATGATTGCTCAGATGATTAAGGACATGAAGAGCCTGAAGATAGGTGATAAATAATAAGGAAGGAAATTAGAGAGTGTGGGCACGGTTTGCTCTTTGGTGAATAATTTAATGGCGTCTGCAAATGGCTGTAGCATTCCTATGTATCCAACCTTGTTGGGTCCTTTGCGGATTTGGATATATCCTAAGATTTTTCGTTCTAGTAGTGTAACAAAAGCAACTCTAATTAGAACACATACTATTAGTACAATAAAATTTAAAAGATTAATAAAAATAATAAATGAAATTATTGCATAATTAGATTAGCCCATAGTTGAGGTTGACTTTGGTTAAAGGTGCTAAGGAGCTTTATGGGTTATTATTACTCATGTTTAAAAAAATTTTTTAACTATAAAATCCTTTCGTACTAAGATAGTTTTTTTTTTCTAGGAGATAGAAACCAACCTGGCTTGCGCCGGTCTGAACTCAAATCATGTAAAATTTTAAAGGTCGAACAGACCTTCCTTTATAATTGCTGCACTATAAGGATATTTTAATTCAACATCGAGGTCGCAAACTTTTTTGTCGATAAGGACTCTTAAAAAAAATAACGCTGTTATCCCTAAAGTAACTTTTTCTTTTAATCTTGAGAAGGATCATAAAATCAAATATTATTGTTTAAAATTAGAGCAGTTGGATTTTATGCTCTCATCACCCCAATGAAATATGTATTAAATATAGATTGTTTTAAAAGAATAATTCACATAACTATTTTTATAAATATAAAGTTTTATAGGGTCTTATCGTCCCCCTAGGTTATTTAAGCCTTTTCACTTAAAAGTTAGATTCAATGTTTTAAACTGAGACAGGTTATTTTTTGTTCGACCTTTCATTCTATTCTTCAATTAAAAGACTAATTATTATGCTACCTTCGCACGGTCAGGGTACCGCGGCCTTTAAAGAAATTTCAGTGGGCAGGTCAGACTGTTTGTAGTTTCAAGCAGACATGTTTTTGATAAACAGGCAAAAATAATGCTTGCCGAGTTCCTTGGTTAAATATTTGGTGTTTTATAAGTGGGTTGTAAGCTGATTTTATTCAGGAGGATTAGATATTAATGTTGTATACTAGTAAAATCATTATCTTTTAAATTCTTTGTTTAAAAAAATGTTTTTGTTTTTTTTTGTAATAAGGCTATAAAATATAAATATGTGAAATATAGTTTAAACACTTTACTATCGTAGCTACTTTTAAGCTTAGATTGTTTACTTTATATTTTTGTTATGTACTTGAGTCTCCCAAGAAGCTTACCCTCCTGGGCTTGTTTTTTACTTAGGTGTAAGTAAATAATAAATTGAATTTTTTTTCAAAAAAACCAGATATATAAGGCTCGTTTAGAGTTTCACTACTATGTTGGAATTAAAAATTATTTTGTTATACAAATTTTAATAAGCAACCTAGCTCTCCTTATTTCGGGATGTATATTATAAGTATATAATTTTGATTTTTTCTAATACACAAGGCAGTTTATTTTCTATTTTTTAATTAATGTTTGTTAATTTCTTTTACAATACTTTATACTATAGCCTGTATGTATTATATTTATATTTTGTGTACTTTATAGAAGACACGATAAGTGTTTTTTTAAATAGGAGTTTGATTTATAAGAAGGCAGGCAATATAAGCTTAGGTTAGAACTAAGTGCACTTTCCAGTACACTTACTATGTTACGACTTATTTCATTTAATGAATGAAAGCGACGGGCGATATGTACTTAATTTAGATCCATTATCAAATTAACTTGTTAAATTAATTTTACTATTAAATCCTCCTTCATTGAAGTATTTAAATTTGAAATCCGTGTAAATAAGTTTTATTGTAACCCATTTATACCTATCTATGGACTGCACCTTGATCTAATATATTAAGTGTTAGTTTATTGAAATAACTATTCCTATGGGAGTTATCTGATAATGACGGTATACAAATTTTTAAAATAGGTAAGATATTGCGTGGTGTATCGTTTATATAACAGGTTCCTCTAACTGGACTAAAGTACCGCCAAATCCTTAAAATTTGAAGAGTATAGCTTGTAGTATTTAAGTATAGGGTGATTCCTTCTAAAAATAACAGGGTATCTAATCCTGGTTTTTGTTTTAGGGTTTTTAGTTTCACAGCTTTTAATCTAAAATTTATTTAAAATCATATAAATAAATTTTACTTTTCAATATGATAGAATTATATCGTTGATTAATTTTGTAGGGTTAACTAGGTTACTAAGGTGTTTTCACTTGATTGCAGAGTGTAACCGCGGTTGCTGGCACAATGTTTGACCAAATCTTTTTTATTTATTTAAATCAGCCTTTTAGCTATTGTTTAATATTTTATACTGCGAGTTGGATGGATAGTTTTTTTTTAATAAACTATAGGTAACAGTCGGATCATTGCATGTATTTTAAAAATAAAGAGTGAAAATGTTAGCTAGGATCAAACTATCAGGGTAGTGTAAGTGCTATAAACACTTGCTTTTCCTTATCAAGGAAATCCTTTACTCAGACATTACACATAAAAAGAAAGGAGAAAGGGGGGTTATTAAATATATAAGCTAGCTTATATATTTAATATAGCTTATATATCTAGTAATAATAGGATTGGTGTTATCATGACTATATAATTAAATACACCCAGAGGGGGTATAGAATTTTATATGACATATTAGAAGTTAATATATAAGTTTTATTATTACATAATCCTACAAGGAATACATACAGAACGTTAGTTGTAAATTAATACAATATAAGCAAGGCAGGATTTAGGACCTTGATCCCCGACAAGTGAGGAAGCGAGGTCCGTATCGAATCCTGCCCCTACCGACATGATACTATATTAGCACGGAAACTTGGTGAACGGTCACTGTAATGGTAGACGCTGGAGAATGTATTTGGGTTATAAGATTCTTACCTATGTGACGATAAATCTTAGTTGTAGGCATTGATAACGTAGTTTAATTGTATACAGCAATATAAGTTATAGATCATAAGTAAAGTATATAATATGAGGGGGAGAATTAATGAAGAGTTTGTATTATACAGATTAGTTTCTGTATTACTACTATATGATTTACTTTACTTAGGTGGGGGGAACTATATATACATTTATATATACAATAATGCTTAATTTACATCTGGACATAATGCTATAGAAACGACTAAGTTAATGTCAACTGGAACAGTACAAGTGCTTTAGGAGAGACCCCATATACCACAATACTGTCCTCGTCTAGAGTAAACAGTATTGTGGTATATGGGGTCTTAAGTAGACTTAACTGCTTCCTTTCTTGGATTCATGTACTGGAACAAAGAGTAGCCTTCTATATACGTATAACATGAACGATCAAGTTAAGTCTATAACGAGAGTCAAGTGGTAAACCTTAGAGTATACAATAATAACCTAAACTATATCTAAACATATAAACAAGCCATAAAAGTTAAATTACATGTATATAAAATCATGAGGCAAACATATAAGTTATATTATTACTAGATATATAAGCTATATTAAATATATAAGCTAGCTTATATATTTAATAACCCCCCTTTCTCCTTTCTTTATATACGATAGAAGTTATCTAACCCTAAGAAAATCAAAATTTCTTGTGCAATAAACACTAGTATATAAAAATTAGTTAAATATAAATAACGTAAGTTTGTCAGACTTAAATTACTTTTTTGGAGTATTTTTAAGTATACTTAAAAGATAAGCTAAGATCAAGCTAATGGGTTCATACCCCGGATATGAGTATTAATCTCTCTTTTTAGTGTTAGTTTCTTCGAAGTTGTTTGTGTTTTTTATATGCATATTAAGAGGTGTTGCCTTGTGTGTTTCTTCTGATTCTTGGTTTGGGGCTTGATGTGGGTTGGAGTTGAATCTAATATCATTTATTCCCTTTATTTCTGTGAAGATAAATCAGTATAGTTCTGAGGCTTCATTGAAGTATTTTTTGGTTCAAGCTTTAGGTTCTGTTTTTATTGTGTTAGGTGCTGGGCAGGTTATTCTTTTTTTTAACTCTATAGGTACGATGTGCATGGCTTTGTTGTTAAAGCTGGGTGCTGCTCCTGTTCATTTTTGGTTTCCCCAGGTTATGGAGGGTTTGGGGTGGCTTAATTGTTTTTTCTTAATGAGTGTTCAGAAGGTTGCTCCTATGGTTTTACTTTCTTATTTAGTCATAAGATGAAATGAGAGCTACATGGTTACTTGGAGAGCTTTATTTTCGGCAGTAGTTGGGGCCGTGGGCGGGTTAAACCAGGTTCTTCTCCGGAAGATTATGGCTTTCTCTTCGATTAATCACATATCTTGGATGATATTTGGTTTGTTGATGAGGGAGGTATCTTGGCTGGTTTATTTTATTTTTTATGTATTCATTTCGGGGTCTGTGGTGTATATTTTCTATTCTCAGCAGATGTTTCATATTTCTCAGATATTGAGGTTTAAGAGTTCTTCTTTAAGGTTGGTGATCTTTATGTCTCTTTTTTCTTTAGGTGGGTTACCTCCTTTTAGAGGGTTTATTCCTAAGTGGATCTTAATTCAAGAGATGATTTATTGCCAGTTTTTTTTTGCTTTTATTGTTCTTTTGTCTATGGCACTTGTTACTTTGTATTATTATTTACGTTTAGTTTTGTTCTTTTTCATTGTTGGGTCCCCCAAGAGGAAGTGGAAGATGGGAATGTTTTTTACGAGTGATATGATGCCTGTTGTAGTTGTTTTGAATTTCTTAGGGTTGCTTATTCCTTCTTTTTTCATGCTGGTTTAATTAAAGTTTTAAGTTAAGAAGAAAACTAACATCCTTCAAAGTTGTCAATAAAATATTTTTTAAACTTTAAGCTTTAGCAAATTATTTTTGCATTTTTAGATTTGCAATCTAATGTCTTAATTTCCACTATAAAGCCTAATAAGAGAGTTGTGAAAACTCATGGATAGATTTACAGTCTATTGCTTAAAATTTCGGCCATCTTATCT